GCCCTTTAGAATACAATGGGTTTCGAAAAAAAAAAAAGAATTATTTTTTATTGGTTGATAAACCGACCTAGGTAACTCCATGAGTGCAATTCGACTAGTCTTTACTATATAACCATTTGAACCCTAAATTGTCCTGTAACTCAGATTCCAGAATATATCGTTTAACGAGTCCAACAAAAAAAAGGAAAATTTCTTTTTTCCTTGCCCCTAAATGAAATATTAAATCAAATAATGATAAACTGGAACTGAAGGCCCCTTTCTCGCGTTCGTTCTCTATTTGTATTGCTGAAACAAAACAACAAAACAATATGGGAATCAGATTTTAAAATTAAGGAAAGATATTKAAAAATRKATWTWTAWATATATATATATATATATATATATATATATATRAAAAKAATATATTATATGTATCGGAAAAGAATAGCGATTTATTCCTATAGAGCGTCCATTAACAAGAAAATCAAATCATAAATATCGACAAATTCTTGTCTTTTGTGATCACAAATTCTTGTCTTTTGTGATCTAAGAAACTAAAAAAGGAAATAAAAAACCCGCTTTCTACAATTTAATATATATCGAATTTAAATATCAGAATAGCCAATATAGTCATGATTCAATGGGTCAGGTCCACTTACTTTTTTTTTAGTTACCATTTTTATGGTAGGTTTGGTGGGAACAATAGGGAAGTAGGAATATTTTGGTTTGTGATTAATAAATAGGGGTTGGATATCTAGAATATTTATGTTATGTTTCCTGTAATATTTAAATAAATAATAATAAGATATAAAGAGGACTATTATGGCACTACTATGTCACTACAGGCTAGAAGCCCCCACCCACTAAGTTCAATTAGTCAATATAATAATAATTTAATGTTCAACTTTTTAATTATAAATATAAAATAAAAATAATAAGAACTCATTATATTATAAATAATACAATAGTGTTTGCCTTTTTTTATTATCAAATCTGGATTCTTCGATGAAAAACGAAGACAAAGACTCGAGTTTCATGAAAAAAGCCCTTTATCGGATTTGAACCGATGACTTACGCCTTACCATGGCGTTACTCTACCACTGAGTTAAAAGGGCCTGCTCAATTCATGACTTAGCCATTTTCCATTATGAGTCTACTGCAAATATACATATTTGCAGTAGACTCATAATGGAAATAATGAAAAAAAAAAAATTCTAGTTACCTAGAAAAGGGGTAAAATTTTTCTCGTTTTTGAATTTTCTGACTTAATGTAAGATAGTGATAGACATATTTTATCTGAACAAGAAACGAAGCAATGAGTTAAAATTGAAGAAAAAAAAAACGTTCAATTCAAATCCTATAGAATCAAAATATAAAAAGACTGTTCGAATCTAGCCATACCATTAGATTATATTGACAATTCCAAAAAACTATTCATACTATCATTATAGTATGATGACGGTCGGGCGAATATGCCCCCATCGTCTAGCGGTTCAGGACATCTCTCTTTCAAGGAGGCAGCGGGGATTCGACTTCCCCTGGGGGTAGGGTACTACGAAAGGAAGTTGATCATGGATTATCAATAAGCATATAAAGAATTCTTCCTGGGTCGATGCCCGAGCGGTTAATGGGGACGGACTGTAAATTCGTTGACGACTGTCTACGCTGGTTCAAATCCAGCTCGGCCCAAGAACAAGAATTCACCGCCCCATGAGTAAGATATAATTAATTTTTCCTATAGAAAAGAAAGGGTAATGCCTGCTTCGTAGATAAATAAAGAAAAATTTTTCTCTATCTTTTTTTTTCATCTCATTGAAAGATTGATTATTTTTATTTAACAATAAAAAAAAAAATCACTAGTTACTAATAATCCGTCTCATTCTCACTAAAGCCCGTGTTTATGTGGATATAATATCAATATAGCATTCGCATATCTGTTACGTTCCAACATCACGAGTAGAATATTCTTATGAAATCCTAAGTATATGTATGCTATACACCTCGCCGGGATTGTAGTTCAATTGGTCAGAGCACCGCCCTGTCAAGGCGGAAGCTGCGGGTTCGAGCCCCGTCAGTCCCGAACTAGGATCTCATGAATTGAGAAATTCATTTCTCTATTTTTGCGAAAGGGAAGACAAAGAGCAAAATGGAATCAAACAAATTCGCACCGTGGAGATTATTTCTTTTGTTTCGCATGTCTCATCAGATAAATATAGGAAGTTCCTTTTCTTCCCCAGTACTAATTGATAAGGAAAAATATATGTAGATTTAGTACAATTGGTACTATTGCTATATTCAGTATTTAAAGTTTAAGAGATACCAATACTCTTTTTTTTTCAATCATTCTGCTCTTGATCAATGAAATGAAATAGAGTGCTCAGATTTTTGGGGGGGTACAGACACAAAATAGCTTTGTTTATTATATGATATACAATGAACTTAATCTTCATAGAATTTAATTCTCCGGCAAAGTACTTTTTAGATTAAAGCACATCTTTTCTAAATCTAATTTTTTTTTAGCCTCAGACTACTGATTTGAAACAATTTATTTCATTCTCATTCCAATTTTATATTGAATTTTTGATGTATACGTTCCAACTCCAATCCAACAAAACAAAGAGTATACTAATGTATACTAATAAAATAACATAAAATAAAAGACCAACAAAACCAAGTAGGGTTCCTTTCTTTTCTTATTCTTAGTAAAGGTAAAGCTTGAATAGTCGATTTTTTAGACTTAACCTTACCTTTTTTACATCTCACTTATACTTATACTGTTCGTCTCTCTGTATGCCCTAGAGAATACCGGTTATATAATACCTTATAATTATATATACAAAATCCTATGTATATGTATAAGTAGAAGAATTGTATAAGGAAGATAAGATGCTAGGTTATAGAAAAGAACAAGTGGAAAAAGGATGAAAACCATAGGTATTTATGATCTAATCAAAAATGGTTTTTTGTATGGATAAAAGATCTCCCTATGTTATACTATTCAATTCTCAACGAAAAATTGATTTGATAGATCAGAAATTTTTATTCATAATATTGATCTGATTCAGTATCATCAAGATACAATTCATCCCATTGAATTTACAGGAATCAAATTTATCATCTCTATGGGATTAGATCCCGAGTTAAGTTATTTTATTGCGAAAAAAAAAGATTAGATTATGGAAGTCAATATTCTCGCACTTATTGCTACTGCACTGTTCATTCTAATTCCTACTGCTTTTTTACTTATCATCTATGTAAAAACAGTTAGCCAAAATGATTAATTTGAATGAAACTTGAATTATCAGTTCTTAGCAGTTCAATTCAATGATTCAAGAAATGAAAGAAAAGAATTCAAACTCGAAGTCTTAAATGAAATGATTGCGCTGAGCTGGAATCAGAACAGAAGTAGCTTATTAAGTATCTAAGCTAGTGTGATAGAAAGAACTATATATTATAGTTCTTTCTATCACACTAGCTAGTATTGTATACTAATATTAATATAGGCTTTATATAGATAAAATTACAATATGTATATAGTAGATGTACATATAGATAAGATAAAACTTAAATTCTATTACTTTTTTGACTCATCTCATGTTTAAACAAAACATGAGATGAGTCAAAAAAGTATAATTTAAGWTGTACATATAGATAAGATAAAACTTAAATTCTATTACTTTTTTGACTCATCTCATGTTTAAACAAAACATGAGATGAGTCAAAAAAGTATAATTTAAGTTTAAAACAAATGTGAAATGTATGATATGTAAATAGCCTAACGGAAGAAAGATCTAATTTTATTATGTGTAGGACCTCTTTGGACAATCACTAATCGTTTCGCTTACAGTGGAAAGAAAATATATAGTGTCATAATAACAGAATTTTTTTTTCTTTTAGAAAAAAAATATAGACTATTTAGTAAAATTAGTCAAAATTTGGTTGGAAAGAATCTTCTATTATGCGTAGATTTGAGTTGCAAAATACAATTATGATAATGATTTATTACTCTATTCCAGTACAATTTTGAATATTTTTTTTTAAGGCAAGGCTTCGCAAAACGATTAATAAAGAATTGATACAGTTCGATTGAGCAATCGATTACTCAATTTAGTATTTGTAGTGTCCACAGCACTAGAGTCCACTCCTTCCCCATACTACAAGTGAAAGAGAAAATGTAAAGACGACCATTAAAGCAGCCCAAGCAAGACTTACTATATCCATGTGACTTATGTCCCTTATTTCTATGAAAGAATTATTCGATTATTATTTAATAATCATAGTGGAATCAATGGCACAGAGTCAAAATAGGATTCTGACTTAAGACTATTGATGAACCAAATCAATTCAATGAATACATTTACAACAAGTTTCAATATTTTAAGATTTCCGGTAGAATCAGGAAGTATTAAGTACAAGATGATACACGCGCCTTTTCTATACACAACTATATATCAGATACCTCTATTTTCTATTTGATCTAAGCTTACTGTCTTTCTATGAAAGAATCGGTAGAACCCACTGCCACTATTACTAGATACATATATTCTTTTTTTTTTCCATTTTTACCTTTACTCTATACTATAAGATAAGAGTCGACCAACTATTCTGATTCTATGTCTGAGCACTCATAGCCTTTCGTGAGTTTAAATACAAAGTATCTTCGTGCCTTTCTACAAGCCCTAAATTTATTTCCCATCATTGTATCCAATCTAATTTAATACCCAACAGAATCACGAGACGCTACTTTAAATTAAAAATTGTTTAAGAGATTTTGATATGCTAGTCTTTTATATAATCTTTTATTCTAGTAGTAAAAATGGGGTGCCTCTTAGGAATCTTTGTATATCGAGATTTCCGATCTTAGTTCTTAATTCCATTATTTTTTTTCAAAAAATGGTGAGAATCAATCATTACCAATGATTAAATTAATAATTGAGGTTTTTGCTTCATCCCTATTACTGCCGATTTTATTTGGGCTAGACTTAGATTTTAAGAAAAAAAGTTACATTCTTTTCTAAAAC